ATAATAAAAATATCAACTAAAATAATAATATTAATTACAACTCTAATATCCACAATATTAGTAATAAGATCAGAAAATTGATTTGGAATATGAATAGGATTAGAAATTAATATATTATCATTTATTCCTTTAATAGAAGAAAATAAAAACTTTATATCATCAGAATCTAAAATAATTTATTTTATTATTCAAAGTATAGCTTCAATATTATTTTTATTTATAATCACCGTAAACCCAATAATCATAATTAATGAAAATATAATTAATAATTTATCAATAATGATAATTACTTTAAGAATATCAATAAAAATTGGAATGGCGCCTATACATCTATGGTTTATTAATATTATAAAAAAATTAAAATGGAACAATTGTTTATTACTTATGACATGACAGAGGATTGCGCCCCTTTATATTATAAGAAATACAAATAATAATATTTTTATAATTAATTTATTAGCTATTTTGAGTGCTTTAATTGGAGCAATTGGTGGTATTAATCAAACATCTACAAAAAAAATCATAGCTTATTCATCAATTAATCATTTAGGATGAATAGCAACATGTGTTATTTATGATAATGAAACATGAATAAAATATTTAATTATTTACTCATTAATTATTTTTATTTTAACAGAATGTTTAAAAAAAAAATCAATTAACTTTATTAATCAAATAAATACAAATATTAAAACCAAAACTGAAAAAATTAATGTCATTATAATGATATTAAGTTTAGGTGGACTACCTCCATTTTTAGGATTCTTACCCAAATGATTAGTTATTCAATCTTTAATAAATAATGAATGTAAAATTACTATTATAATCCTAATAATAACATCAATAATCACATTATTTTATTATATACGAATAATTACACCCATTATCATAATAAATAATTATATTAATAAGTGAAATATAAGAAGAAAAAACATAAAAATAACATATATAATAAATTTTATTATTAACATAATATTACCAATCACTATAATTATTAAAATAACATAAATCCTTAAGTTAAATAAACTATTAACCTTCAAAGTTAAAAATATAAATATAATTTTATAGGCTTTAGTATAATACTACTTTAGAATTGCAGTCTAATATCATTAAATTGACTATAAAGCCTGATAAAGGAATTAAAAATTCATATATAAATTTACAATTTACAACCTATAATCAGACACTTTATCTATATAAATTAATTTATTTAGAGAACGAAAAATTGAATAAATGAATATTTTCTACGAATCATAAAGACATTGGAACACTTTATTTTATATTAGGTATATGATCTGGGATAATTGGAATATCTATAAGATGAATTATTCGAATTGAATTAGGACAACCTGGATCATTTATTGGAAATGATCAAATTTATAATGTTATTGTAACAGCTCATGCTTTCATTATAATTTTTTTCATAGTTATACCAATTATAATTGGAGGTTTTGGTAATTGACTAGTACCTTTAATAATTGGAGCTCCTGATATAGCTTTTCCCCGAATAAATAATATAAGATTTTGATTACTACCACCATCATTAACATTATTATTAGTTGGTAGTATAGTAGATGCAGGAGCGGGAACAGGATGAACAGTTTACCCTCCCTTATCAAGAAATATAGCTCATAATGGAGCTTCAGTAGATTTAACAATTTTTTCCCTTCACCTTGCAGGTGTATCATCTATTTTAGGAGCAGTAAATTTCATTTCAACAATTATTAATATACGAACATCAGGAATAACTAGAGAAAAAATTCCTTTATTTGTATGATCAGTAGGAATTACTGCATTATTATTATTATTATCATTACCAGTTTTAGCCGGAGCAATTACTATATTATTAACTGACCGAAATTTAAATACATCATTCTTTGATCCAGCAGGAGGTGGGGATCCAGTACTTTATCAACACTTATTTTGATTTTTTGGACACCCAGAAGTTTACATTTTAATTTTACCAGGATTCGGTATTATTTCTCATATTATTAGACAAGAGAGTGGTAAAAGAAACGCATTTGGGTCAACTGGAATAATTTATGCCATATTAGCCATTGGATTATTAGGATTTATTGTTTGAGCCCATCACATATTTACAGTTGGTATAGATGTAGATACTCGAGCATATTTTACATCAGCCACAATAATTATTGCTATCCCAACTGGAATTAAAATCTTTAGTTGACTAGCTACAATTCATGGATCTATAATTAATTATTCACCCTCAATATTATGAACATTAGGATTTGTATTCTTATTTACAATTGGAGGATTAACCGGAATTGTTTTAGCTAATTCATCTATTGATATCGTTCTACATGACACATATTATGTTGTAGCCCACTTTCACTACGTACTTTCTATAGGAGCCGTATTCGCTATTATAGCAGGATTTATCCAATGATATTCACTATTTACAGGTATAACAATAAACCCAAAATGATTAAAAACTCAATTCTTCACAATATTTATTGGAGTAAATTTAACATTCTTTCCCCAACATTTTTTAGGATTAAGTGGTATACCACGACGATATTCAGATTATCCAGATATATATATATCATGAAATGTAATTTCATCAATCGGATCAACTATTTCGATCTTAGGGACTATAATATTTATTATAATTATATGAGAAAGAATAATCTCAAAACGAAAAATTATATTTGTAATAAGATTAAATTCAAGTATTGAATGATTACAAAATTATCCACCTGCTGAACATTCATATAACGAAATACCAATTGCATTTAACTTCTAATATGGCAGAAATATATGCAATGAATTTAAGATTCATTTATAAAGAATAATCTTTTTTTAGAAATTAGTAAATGATCACAAATTAATTTTCAAGATCCTAACTCACCACTTATAGAACAATTAACATTTTTTCATGATAATACCATAATTATCTTAATTATAATTACAACTATCATCGCCTGAATTATATTAAAAATACTTTTTAATAAAATAATTAATCGATTTATAATAGAAAATCAAATGATTGAAATTATTTGAACAATTATTCCAGCAATAATTCTAATCCTAATTGCACTACCATCACTACGCATTTTATATATAATAGATGAAACTAAAAATCCTACCCTAACAATTAAAGCAATTGGTCATCAATGATATTGAAGATATGAATATTCAGATTTCAAAAACATCGAATTTGAATCATATATAAAACCAACTGAAGAGATTAAAATAAATGAATTTCGACTATTAGAAACTGATAATCGTATTACACTTCCTATAAATAATCAAATTCGTATTATCGTAACTGCCACAGATGTTTTACATTCTTGAACAATTCCAAGAATCGGAATCAAAATTGATGCCATTCCAGGTCGACTAAATCAAGGTTCTATATTTATTAGTCGACCTGGAATTATATATGGTCAATGCTCTGAAATTTGTGGAGCAAATCACAGATTTATACCAATTATAATTGAAAGAGTAAATACAAAACAATTTATTAGATGATTAAAAAATAAATCATTAAGTAGCTGAAAGTAAAGCAATGGTCTCTTAAACCAAAAAATAGTAATTAACGAATACTCTTAATGGAAAAATTAGTTTATAAAAAAACATCAGATTGTCAAGCTGAAAAAATTAAAATAATATTTTTCTATACCACAAATAGCACCAATATCATGACTTAGATTAATAATTATATTTATTATAATAATTATTGTAATTAATAGTATATCATATTTTAATAAAAATTATAAAATTAAAAAAAGAACAAAAAATATAGAAATAAATAAACTTATATGAAAATGATAACAAATCTATTTTCCACATTTGATCCATCCACATCTATATATTATTCAATAAACTGAATAAGAACTATAATTATTTTAACAATTATACCATACCCATATTGATTAACTAAATCTCGACAAAGAATAATTATCAACTTAATTTACAAAACATTACACTTAGAATTTAAAACACTTCTAAATAAAAGTGAAGGGTTAACATTAATAATAGCATCACTATTTATATTTATTTTAATTAATAACATAATAGGATTATTACCTTATATTTTTACTAGATCAAGTCATTTAATTTTTTCATTAGCTATATCATTACCACTATGACTATCAATTATATTATTTGGTTGAATTAATAAAACACAACATATATTTAGACATCTAATTCCAGCAGGAACACCTGGTATACTTATACCATTTATAGTTTGTATTGAAACCATTAGTAATATTATTCGACCTGGGTCCCTAGCTGTTCGACTAACAGCTAACATAATTGCTGGACATTTACTAATAAGTTTATTAGGTAATAACACAACAGAATCATCAACAATTATAATTATAATACTAATAAGAATTCAAATTATACTAATATTATTCGAAACAGCAGTAGCTGTAATTCAAGCTTATGTATTTTCAGTTCTTACAACCTTATATTCAAGTGAAGTTAATTATGCAAAAAAGAAATCATCCATTTCATTTAGTTGATCCCAGCCCATGACCTTTAACAGGATCAATTGGAGCTATAACTATAACATCAGGAATAGTAATATGGTTTCATATAAAAAACCCGATATTAATATCTCTCGGTATATTAATCTTATTATTAACTATAATCCAATGATGACGAGATATCGTTCGTGAAGGAACTTACCAAGGCAAACACACAATTATAGTAACTAATGGATTAAAGTGAGGTATAATTTTATTCATCATTTCAGAAATCTTTTTCTTCATTTCATTTTTCTGGGCCTTCTTTCACAGTAGACTCGCACCAACCATTGAAATCGGTATAACCTGGCCTCCGAAAGGAATCAAAACCTTTAACCCTATAGATATTCCTCTTTTAAATACAACAATTTTATTATCTTCTGGTATTACTATTACATGAGCTCACCACAGTATTATAAATAAAAATCATAGACAAACTATTAGGGGTTTATTTCTTACTGTTACGCTGGGGATTTATTTCACTATACTGCAAGCATATGAATACTTAGAGTCCCCTTTTACAATTAGAGACTCCGTCTATGGATCTTGTTTCTTCATAGCAACAGGATTCCATGGAATCCACGTAATTATTGGTACCACATTCTTATTAGTTTGCCTAATCCGAACTATAAAATTTCATTTTTCAAATAAACACCATTTTGGGTTTGAAGCAGCTGCTTGATACTGACATTTTGTTGATGTAGTATGATTATTTCTATATATTTCAATTTATTGATGAGGTAGTTATTTTTTTAGTATATAAAGTATACTTAACTTCCAATTAAGAGGTCTTAAAAAAGAAAAAATAATTATATTAACTAGACTATCTATTATAATTAGAATAATAATTAGTATATTACTTATTATAGTGTGCTCAATTATCTCAAAAAAATCAAAAAACAACCGAGAAAAAATAACACCATTTGAATGTGGGTTTGATCCTAAAAGATCATCACGTATACCCTTCTCTATTCAATTCTTCATAATCGCCATTATCTTCCTTATCTTTGATGTTGAAATCGTAATTTTAATACCTACAATTAAAATTATACAAATAATTAAAATAAAATCATGATTTATAACCACATCAATATTTCTTATTATCTTAATTATCGGATTATATCACGAATGAAAAAACGGAATCCTAGAATGAAGACACTGGGGTTATAGTTAATTATAACATTTAATTTGCAATTAAAAATTATTCAAAAAGAATTATCCTCAAGTAATGAAGTAAATATTACATTTAGTTTCGACCTAAAAATAGGGCTTTAGCCCCTTACTTTTAACTAAAACCAAAAACAGAGGTATTTCACTGTTAATGAAATTATTGATTTAAAATCTAGTTAAAAGAGAATGTTGTAACTAAAAGAAGCCGCTAACTATCTTTTAAAGCGGTTAAAATCCGTTTTTCTCTTAAATTTATATAGTTTAAAATAAAAACATTTCATTTTCAATGAAAAAATAAAATTATTATTTTTATAAATACCCGAAGAGATAAATCTCATAATAATATCTTCAATATTAAGCTTTAAAATTAAGCTATTCAAGTTTAAAAAACAAAAAATATCAAAGTAAACAAAAAAAAAGAAACCATATAAATCTTTAAATTATTATAATAAAAAAAATGAACTAACTTTCTCAAAACTACTACGTAAAAAAAAGATAGTTTTGAGAAAATTAATTCCCCCCAACCAACTTCTAAATTCTGATTAAAACCAAATGAAATTTTAAAAAAATTATTATTAAAAAGATAAGTTCTAAAAGAAGGTAAAAATCATATACTTCCCAAAAATGAAGAAATTTTATAAAAAATTAAATAATTAGAAAATGAATTATAATAAAAAATTGATAGTTCATATCCCAAAAACCCCCCTAAAAAAATTATTAATAAAGACATTAACTTCATAAAAGTTGATAATACCAAAAAAGAAGGTGTTAAAAAGATTATTCATATTAAAAAGCTACCTGAAAATATTGATATTATAACTAATAAAATTATAGAAAAGTTTATTAATTTATCCTCTATATAATTCTGACATCTATAAGAATTTGGATATAAATTCATTGTATAATAAATTAAACGTACACTATAAGAAACAGTTAAGCCCACAGAAATATATATAATAATATAAATAAAAATATTAGAGCCTGAAAAAGTTCTTAATTCCAAAATTAAATCCTTTGAATAAAATCCCGAAAGATAGGGAAAACCACATAAAGAAAGATTTGAAATACAAAAACATGTAATTGTGAAAGGTAATTGATAAGAAAGACCACCTATAAAACGAATATCTTGTGTGTCATTTATAACATGAATAATTAAACCCGCACATAAAAAAAGTAAAGCCTTAAAAAAAGCATGTGTTAATAAATGAAAATAAGATAAATAAGGATAACCTAAAAAGAGAATAGATATTATTAAACCTAATTGTCTTAAAGTTGATAAAGCAATAATCTTTTTTAAATCAAACTCAAAATTAGCCCCTAAACCTGACATAAATATAGTTAATAGAGATAATATTAAAAAAAAATTACAATTAAATATATAAATTATGGTATTAAAACGAATTAAAAGATAAATGCCAGCAGTAACCAAAGTAGAAGAGTGAACTAAAGCTGAAACCGGAGTAGGTGCTGCTATAGCAGCAGGTAATCAGGAAGAAAAAGGAATTTGAGCTCTTTTAGTAAAACCAGCTAAAATTAATAAAATTAATAAATAAAAAACTCAATTCTCATAAATAAATAAATAATAAAAAAAATGTCAACTACCAAAATTTAATATTCAAGAAATAGATAAAAGAATGGCTACATCTCCAATACGATTTGTTAAAATAGTTAATATACCAGCTCTATGAGATTTACTATTTTGAAAATAAATAACTAAACAATATGAAACTAAACCTAAACCATCTCAACCAATTAAAATTCTAATTAAATTAGGTCTTATAATAAGTATAAATATAGAAAAAATAAATATTAAAACTAAATATAAAAATCGAATTTTATTTTGATCTGAGATTATATAAGAATGACTATATAAAATCACTATAGATGAGATAAAAAAAACACAACCTCTAAATAATAATGATATTCAATCAAAAATTAAAGTTAAAGTAATTATTATACTATTATAAGAAATAAATTCCCAATCTAATAAAAAAACTTGATTTGAATAAATAAAAAAAAATCCTATTAAAAATATTAATAATCCCAAAATAAATAAAAAAAAAGATCCAATTATATAAAAAGAAGTATTCTTCAAAGTCTGAAATAAAATTATACCTATAACACCACAAATTATTATTCTTATTAAACTATTCAAACATAATCAAACCATAAAAATATCAATTTTTAAAATTATAAAATTTAAAGGAAAACAATGAAAAAAAATCAACATATATTCACGTAAATTAATAGTATAAATAAATTTTATTCCTGAATATAAAGAACCATGTTGAGTATTAGAATATAAATAAATTCTATAACAACAACTTAAAAATGATCCCCAAAATAAAAAGAAAAAAGAATAATATGATCATCTTATTAATCTATTAATAATAAAAATTTCCCCTAACAAATTTAAAGTTATAGGTCTAGCCATATTGTTAGAACATAATAAAAATCAAAAAAAAGATAATCTAGGTATTAAACTAATTAAACCTTTATTAAAATAAAATCTACGACTATTTGAACGCTCATAGATCAAATTTGCTAAACAAAATAAACCCGAAGAACAAAGACCATGACCAATTATTAAAATCAAAGAACCTAATATTCCTAAATTATTTATTGTAAAAATACCACAAATTACTAAAGCTATATGTCTAACAGAAGAATAGGCAATTAAAGACTTAATATCAACTTGAAATATGCAAATAAAACCAATAATTATTATACCAAATAAACTTAATCTAATTAAAAAAATATTATTAAATATAAAAATTCCTTCCATAAAAGATAAAACACGTATTAAACCATAACCTCCTAATTTTAAAAGAATACCAGCCAAAATTATAGAACCTGAAATTGGAGCTTCAACATGAGCCCTAGGTAACCAAAAATGAAAAAAAATCATGGGCATTTTAATTAAAAAAGCCAAAATTAAACCCAAATATAAATATAAATTATAGTTAATTAAAATTAAAGGATAAAATAAACTTATACATGAATTATTAATATAAAAGATTGAAAACAAAAGTGGTAATGAACCAAAAAGAGTATAAAAAAGTAAATAAAATCCAGAAGATAATCGTTCAGGTTGATAACCTCAACCAAAAATTAATAAAAGAGTAGGAATTAAACTTGATTCAAAAAAAATATAGAATATAAAAATATTTTGAGTTGAAAATGAAAGAATTAAAAAAAGTGCTAAAAAAATTACAACTATAACAAAATAATTAGATGAATTTGTTAAATTAACTTTATATCTAGCCAAAATCATTAATAAAATAATTCAAATAGTTAAATAAATTAAAGAAGAAGAAAGAACATCTATTATAAATCCATATCTCAAAGAACCATAAAAATTAGTGAATAATCTCATATTTAAAAATAAAATTAAAGAAATAAAAAAAGAACAAATTAAAATTATTCAATTATTTAAAAAACATAAAGGAATCAAAAAAAAATAAAAAATTAATATTTTTATCATATTAAACTTCTAATATTTATTAAATTATCATTACCATGACAACGAATTATAGAAACAAGAACTGAAAGGCCTATAACACCTTCACAAACTGAAAATGTTAAAAAAAAGATAATAAAATAATATTCTCTTATATATATATATAAAAAGAAAAAGAAAGAAAAAAAAATTACTACAACCAAATATTCTAATCTTAATAAAGTTAAAAGTAAATGCTTACGTGAAGAACATAAAATAACTAAACCACATAAAAATATATATCAAAGAATTAAATAATTTAATAAAATAAGTTTTAATAGTTTATAAAAAATAATGATCTTGTAAATCATAGATAGATAATTCTTTAAAACTTCAGCAAGAGAATAATAAATTCCCACTTTAATCCCCAAAATTAATATTTTATATAAACTACTCGCTGAATATGAAAATTATCTTTATATTAATAATCACTATATCTACCCTTTTAATAATTTTAAATCATCCATTAAGTATAGGATTTAGTTTAATTTTAATTACTTTCTTATCTTCCATATTAATAAGAATTTGATTAAAATATACGTGATATTCTTATATTCTAGTTTTAGTAATATTAGGAGGTATATTAGTACTATTTATATATATAGCCAGAATTGCCTCAAATGAAATTATAAAATTTTCATTTAAAACATTAATTATAGTTATTATCACCATAACTATTACTTCAATCTTATTAAAAGAAGAAATATTATCATATAGTAACAGAATCATTCAAACCATAGATAGACAACAAAATATATCCATAATAAAATTATTTAACACAAAAAGATCTATTATTACAATTATAATAGCTTTATATTTATTAATAACTATGATTTATGTAATTTTTATTACAAACACATTTGAAGGTCCAATACGAAAAAAAAATTATGAAAAAACCTATTCGAAAATCACACCCAATAATTAGAATTATAAATTCTTCTTTATTTGATTTACCTACTCCCTCATCAATTTCAATTTGATGAAATTTTGGATCACTTTTAGGAATATGTTTAATTATTCAAATTTTAACTGGGGTATTTCTAGCAATACATTATACAGCTGATGTTAATATTGCATTTGATAGAGTTATCCACATTACACGTGATGTAAATACCGGATGATTATTACGCAATATACATGCCAATGGGGCCTCAATATTTTTTATTTGCTTATATTTACATATTGGACGAGGTATATATTATGGTTCTTATAAATTATTTATAACATGAAGAGTAGGAGTAATTATATTATTTATTATTATAGCAACCGCATTCTTAGGTTATGTATTACCATGGGGACAAATATCTTTTTGAGGGGCCACAGTTATTACTAACTTAATATCTGCAATTCCATATTTAGGAAATGAAATTGTAAAATGATTATGAGGTGGGTTTTCAATTGATAATGCCACTTTAACTCGATTTTTCACATTACATTTTTTATTACCATTTATCCTAGCTGGGATAACAATAATCCATTTACTATTTCTACATCAAACTGGATCAAATAATCCCACTGGTATTAATAGTAATTATGATAAAATACCATTTCATCCTTACTTTTCTATTAAAGATATTATAGGTATATTAATTGCTATTTACTTATTTCTTATAATTAATTTGTTAGAACCCCACCTTCTTGGTGATCCAGAAAACTTCATCCCAGCAAATCCATTAGTTACCCCCATTCACATTCAACCAGAATGATATTTCTTATTTGCATATGCAATTTTACGATCAATTCCTAATAAATTAGGGGGAGTAATAGCTATAATTTTATCCATTCTCATAATCATAATTATTCCACTAACTTCAAAAAATAAGTTTCAAAGAAATATATTCTATCCAATTAATCAAACAATATTCTGATCATTTTTCACTATAATTATCTTATTAACATGAATTGGTGCTCGACCTGCTGAAGAACCTTATATCACAACAGGACAAATTATCACAACATTATATTTTATATATTTCATCATTAATCCAATTATATTAAAAATATGGGATAAGTTAACAGATTAGTTGATTAAGCTTTAGAAAAGTATATATTTTGAAAATATAAGAAAGGAGTTTAATTCTTCTATCAACTTAACTTATAATAATGATTATAAATACTCAAATATAAAAATAATAAACCCCATATAAAAAATAAAATAATTTAAAGAAATAGGTAAAAAAACCCTCCAAGTTAAATACATTAACTTATCATAACGAAAACGAGGTAAAGTGCCTCGAACCCAGATAACTAAAAAAATAATTATAACTAATTTTAAAAAAAACATTAAAGAATTTAAATCACAACCTAAAAAAAAGATAATTGTTAATAAACTTATAAAAATAATATTTATATATTCAGATAAGAAGATAAAAGCAAAACCACCTCTTCTATACTCAACATTAAAACCAGAAACCAATTCTGACTCGCCCTCGGCAAAATCAAAAGGTGAACGATTTACTTCAGCTAAAAAAGAAGAAACCCAACAAAAAAATAAAGGAAAAGAAAAAAATATAAATCAAATATAATATTGAAAATAACAAAATAAAATTAAATCAAAACCATAAATAAATAAAATTAAACATAATAAAATTATTGACATTCTTACTTCGTAAGAAATCGTTTGAGCCATACAACGAAGAGAACCTAGTATTGAATAATTAGAATTAGAAGATCAACCACATATTAAAACTCCATAAACACCTAAACTAGTACAACACAAAAAATATAAAAATCCCAAATTAAAATTATAAACATTAACTATAAAAGGAAATAATAATCATAATCTAAAAGATAATATTAATATGAAAACAGGAGAAAAATAATAAATTATAAAATTAGATATATATAAATATGTTTGTTCCTTAAAAAATAATTTTAAACCATCACTAAATGGTTGTAATAAACCTATATAACCAACCCTATTAGGACCTTTACGAAGTTGAATATAACCTAAAACCCTACGTTCTAATAAAGTAACAAAAGCCACAGATAATAAAACTATCACAAGCAAAAAAATATAAATAATTATATATATTACTATTTGTGTAATAAACACATACATAAATTCTAAATTTATAGCACTAATCTGCCAAAATAGTTAAAATTAATCAAATAATAATAATATTATTAAAATAATTGGTCCTTTCGTACTAAATTATTTTAAATAAGGATAGAAACCGACCTGGCTCACGCCGGTCTGAACTCAAATCATGTAAGAATATAATGGTCGAACAGACCAAAAAGACGAAAATCTACCCCCGCCCCTTATCTTAATTCAACATCGAGGTCGCAAACCTTTCTATCGATATGAACTCTCCAGAAAGATTACGCTGTTATCCCTAAGGTAAGTTAATCTTTTAATCAAAAATTCTGGATCAAAAAAACATAAATTAATGAAAATAAATAATAAAAGTTAATAAAATTTTATTGTCACCCCAACAAAACTAATTTTTCTAAAAAACAAATTAATAAACAAAAAAATATAATTTATAAAATTAGTAAACCTCTATAGGGTCTTCTCGTCCTATAAAAAAATTTTAGCTTTTTAACTAAAAAATTAAATTCAAATAAATTATTTAAAGAAAGATTATTTCTCATCAAACCATTCATTCTAGCCTCCAATTAAAAGACAAATGATTATGCTACCTTCGTACAGTTAAAATACCGCAGCCTTTTAATATTTCAAATCAATGGGCAGGCCCAATCTTATATTAAAAACAAAAGAACATGTTTTTGTTAAACAGGTGGAAATAAGTATTGCCGAGTTCCAATAAATAAATTGACCAAATTACTAATTTTAACATTATTAAAATTTTTTAAAATTCAAAATTAAATTCTAATACAAAATTAAAAATAAAAAAAATCTTTATAAAAAATACATAATTATAACAAAATAATTAATGGAAATTTTTAATCCTAAAAAATATTTTATAAAAATACATTTTTAAATAAAAGGAAAGCTTATCCCCTCCTATTTTTATATAATGAACTTTTAATAATAAAATTAAAAAAAGCATCATTAAAAATGAATTAAATTCAATTATTAGAAAACTAGATATTATCTTAAATGAAAAGCATATAACCTCTAAAACATAATTCTATATTTTTTTGAAACAAAAAAAAACATTATGTTTTATGTCTTAAGATTTCGAGAAAATAAAATTAATTTATTAATTTTATTAAACCCTGATGCAAAAGGTACTCCAAATAATAAATACTTAATTTATAAAAAATATAAACCCTTACGGTTATATATAAAAATATATATTTATTCTTAAAAATACTAAAAAATAAAATATTTTTATTAAAAAATCTAAAAAAAAAATAAAAATTAAATAAATATTAATCAAGATGAATTGAATCGCACAATAAAAATTATTAATGTAAATAATAAGTTCCCTAATGGAAACATCTTGAACTTACCAGGCCCACCTTCCGGTAGGCCTACTTTGTTACGACTTATCCCAACTATTTAATAATGAGAGTGACGGGCGATGTGTACATTATTTAGAACTAAAATCAAAATTAAAAGTTTTATAAAAATTACAACCAAATCCAATTTCAGGTTTAAAATCAAATCTAACCATCCAAAAATAAAATTAATGTAACCCACCTCCACTTAAATACAGCTACATCTTGACCTAACATCAAATTTATAAAATTTTAAGAAAATATTCTTATAAAACATTCAATGACAGCGATATATAAACAAAATTTAAGTTAAATCAATCGTGGATTATCATTTACGGGGCAGGTTCCTCTGGAAAGAATAAATAACCGCCAAATTCTTTTAATTTTAAGAACATAACTATTAATATTAAAGCAAATTTATATTCATAATAATAGGGTATCTAATCCTAGTTTTTATATGAATTTCATATATCTATAATAACTAATAAAAAATTATCAAATTTAAATTTCACCTTAAAATAAAAATTTTAATTATAAAAAAAATATAATATTTAGCCAAAAAAATTCAATTTAACTAATTGTATAACCGCGACGGCTGGCACAATTTTTGTCAGTTATAATTAAAATCCTGGTTTTATCTCAAAATAAAAACCAAAAATAAACACTGAAATAAAAAGATCATTTAGAGATTAAGGAAAACCTTACATATAATAAAATTCAAATTCTGAATTTTAAAGAAAGAATCAAACTTCTAATTATAATAACAATAATATAAAGAGGAACGGGTTAACGGCCCCCCCTCCCCGGTCCTTACGTCTCCACTCGTATCCATCACCATATGTATCCCCCACCTATAAATATTTATATGATTATAATCTCCTATATCTATACTACTATTACCATTCTCTCATACTATGTACTGTTACCCATATCTAAATACTTACATATCCTGTCTCTTTATGTCTAATATCACCTTCTCATTACTATATAACCCCATATACTCCTTGTATCCAATGTACTATTACCTAAACCTAAATCCTCCTATGTTCATAGTCCTTATAGTCTGATCCATTATTCCCTATAGCTCAGTCTCTTATATCACCTTATTCCTCATTGGTAAACATCTCTTCTTCATTCACTTCTTCTCTTTCAACCCCTTCCATATGGATCATGCGTCACATTGTTATCTATCATACTCTATTACCTACTCAATCCACTCCTATCTCTGTTTGGGATGTTGGCTTCCATCGTCTAAATATTCCTATCACTCCTATACTAGTATTCTTTCCCCTTTCTTAAATAGTTCTATGTATATATATATATTATCCCCCCCCTTCTTCTTTCGTATTTTTTAAAATACAAAATTAACTTTAACAGTAATTATATATTAATATATAATTTATTAAAATTAAATAAATCAAATTTCCTATTTTAATATAATTATTTGTTTGACAGGACCAAATATTAATCCTCCCAGCATTTTATAGTTAATCTTAAGCAAGTTCCTATGAAAGTAGTTAAATAAATAATAAGATGCCTGAATAAAGGGCTATTTTGATAGAATAGATAATGTAATTTTTTACTCTTATTATATTATTTAGAATTAAACTAATCCCTTGAAATCAAAATTCAATGTGCATCATTACACCTAAATATAGAAAGATAAGCTAAAATTAAGCTTTTAGGTTCATACCCTGAAAATAGAAAATAATTCTTCTTTCTA